AAAATTTCTCTTTTTTTTATACATAGGTCGTCGATTCGGCATTGGAAAAAGGGCTGGGTGCCCCTCTAGTAAATGGTTCAAACTATTTTATCGATATGAGTGTTCTATATCAGATAAATTCTACACTAGCTATTTCCCGTTTAAAGCATTTCGAGACTAATACTAATGTAGTTGTAGAAAGAGTACCCCTTTTTGCCCGGACTTCAAGCAGTTTAGCTTTAACCGTGTTAATGGTCTCACATTATTGGTCTATAGAGAATCAAAGTAAATTTACCAATGAGTCGCGAAATGCTATGGTTCTTCCATATGATTTCTGAAGTTATTCAGAAGTAATTCGTCGAGATCGTGCACCTTTTCTTATTTATCCAAAAAAATACTAAAAAATATTCTAAAGTGCAGCCGGATAGATCCAATCTATTCTTGAAATAGACAACTCGCACACACTCCCTTTCCAAAAAAAATCAATACACCAACCACTACAGTTAGATTTATTAGATTTGTTGCTAAAATATCGGTATTAAGCCCGAAACTCCCAGCGAATGGCCAGTGAGCTAAAAACACGAAAGAATAAGTTACATTTTTCATATGCTCTCCTCTTATAGATAGGACGGACAAAGAAGAAAGTTTTTCGATCACTTACTTCGCTCGCCCTTTTTTAATCGGTTTTTTTAATGCAATTTTATTTTATGCAAATAGATTTAATCTAATAATTTCTTTTAGATTAAGTCTTAGGTTTCGTTTGACCTGTGAAAAATCTCCTTTGTTGAAATGAAATGTTCCCAAAATTCCTAATCCTAAAATAAAAGGAAAAAGACTTTCCACTGTCCTAAACAAAGAACGGGAAGGAAGAGGGGGAGGGTATCCTCTAAATTGATCATGCTCAAATCAGCCCTTCCTGGGGTTTCTGGGGTATTGTCTGTCCTGATAAATACAAAATTCCCGGAATAATATAATAAATAGGAATAAAGTATTGATATACTTGGAATTACAGAAGCAAATGCCAATGTACTAAAAAAAGAAAAAGTATCTAATCTAAAGGACTCATTTTCTTTTTTAGGATTAAACAAAAGGGTTCGCAAATAAAAGCGCTAGTGCCACAACCAGTCCATAAATTGTTAAAGCTTCCATAAAAGCTAGACTAAGCAATAAAGTACCTCGTATTTTACCTTCTGCTTCTGGCTGTCTCGCAATACCTTCTACAGCTTGTCCTGCAGCAGTACCTTGACCAACTCCGGGCCCAATCGAAGCAAGCCCTACGGCCAATCCAGCAGCAATAACGGAAGCGGCAGCAATTAGTGGATTCATGGTGAGTTCCTCGTGTCAAAAAAAAAGAAATGGTTAAGGATACAATCAACCAAGAAATTTTCTAACTTCTAAACTCTATTGGGTAGAAATAACTAATTAAGTACAAATAAATGATAATCAAAATCGTCCGAATTACTTCGAGATCTCGTTTTTAGTTTCTAATCATTAGAGGTTTGTGTAAATCCATATGATTCTCATTATTCTATTTCTCTTTCTTTTCAACCAATCACTCTTTCATTCCATCCTTTTTTTTACTCTTCGATATCCTTGAGTTCCCTTTTTTTACCTTCATCTAAATAATAAAAGACGAAATACAGGAAGAACCCCTATTGAAATCAAACTAATCCAAATCCAATAGGAATCAAATCAAGATATAAAATTGCTAACAATATGCTGCATAGAACTAGATATGGAATCCAGTTCCATATAGAATTCCCTTCTATATATCGGATTAGATAATGAATCTAACTTAGGAATAAAAAAAATCCCATATAATATACATTTGTTTCTTCTATTTTGTTTGCGTATTTTCTCATTTTCTATTGAATCCGATTCTAAAATCATTCCTTAGAAAGCCGCACAAAAGATGACTGTCTTATAGGCATTAAGGATATAGATCTAACCTAACTCGGCCCCTGCATATATACTTTACCCGTAATATAGTCTATTCTCTCCCCTACAACTCTAGGTTGTATATTCATACGCATTTCGAACTATTTAGTTTTCCAACTAAGAGGATTATCCGGAATCATGCATGAATTGGGCTAAGCTAAAAAAAAAAAAAAGACTATTTCGAAAACTAGTCAATTCAATGATGACCTTCCATGGATTCACCTATATAAGCTGCGGCTAACGTTGCAAAAATAAGAGCTTGAATACCGCTTGTAAATAATCCAAGAAACATGACCGGTATAGGGACTACTAAGGGGACTAAAGAAACAAGAACAACAACGACTAATTCATCCGCCAATATATTTCCGAAAAGTCGAAAACTAAGCGATAATGGTTTTGTGAAATCTTCTAGGATGTTAATTGGTAAAAGGATTGGGGTTGGTTTAATATATTTCTCGAAATAACTCAATCCTTTTTTGCTAAGACCCGCATAAAAATATGCCGCTGATGTTAGTAAAGCTAAAGCAACGGTAGTATTTATATCATTTGTAGGTGCTGCTAATTCCCCATGGGGTAACTCTATAATTTTCCAAGGTAAAAGAGCACCCGACCAATTTGAAACAAAAATAAAAAGGAACATAGTTCCAATAAAGGGAACCCAGGGACCATATTCTTCTCCAATCTGAGTTTTGCTCAAGTCTCGAATAAACTCAAGGACATATTCGAAGAAATTCTGACCGTCGGTCGGGATGGTTTGTGGATTCCGAACAGCTATGATAACTGAACCTAGCAAAATAGTAATTACGACCCAAGAAGTGATGAGTACTTGGGCATGAATTTGAAAACCTCCTATTTGCCAATAGAAGTGTTGGCCTACTTCTACACCCGATATATCATATAACCCCTTGAGTGTTTTAATGGAACATGGTGTAATATTCATATTGTCCTCTGATAAAAATTGAACTTCAAAAAAGGAATTCTTTTGATTCAAGCATCTCTTTCTCAACTCAGCAACTTGAAGTATTAATCTTATATTTAGGATACCAAGAAATCACATCAGATCATAATATATATCAATACCCTCTAATATATATCAATATTCCCCTTCTTTTATCTATGCAAAACAAAAAAGAATAGTAACAGATTCTATAAATCTACGCAGTTGCTTAAGAATTCACTATTCTTCTTAATCAACGATTTCTTATATAGAGAGAACGGCCCTCAGAAATTGCAAATACTAATTTGTTAAGAATTAATCGAATTGAAGTCATAGTGTCATCGTTGGCAGGAATCGATATATTCGCGAGATCCGGGTCACAATTTGTATCGACTAAAGAAATAGTAGGAATCCCCAAAATGGCACATTCCCGAAGAGCTATATACTCTTTTTGCTGATCAAGGACGATCACAATGTCAGGCAACCTCGTCATATATTTGATCCCGCCGAGATATCTTTGCAAGGTAGATAATTTTCTCTTTAAGATTGCCGCATCTCTTTTTGGGAGATGGTGGAATTTTCCCATTTTTTCTTCTGCTCTTAAGTCTCTAAATTGAGAAAGTCTAGTTTTGGTAATTGACCAATTCGTTAACATACCACTGAACCACTTTTTATTAACATAATGACAACGAGATCTTATTGCAGCTGATGCTACTAAATCCGCTGCTCTTTTTTTGGTACCAACAATTAAGAAGCTTTTTCCCTGACTTGCTGCATCAAAAACTAAATCACAAGCTTCTGATAAAAAACGAGCTGTTCTAGCGAGATTTGTAATATGAGTACCTTTACGCTTTGCCGAGATGTAAGGGGCCATTTTAGGATTCCATTTCTTAATACCATGACCAAAATGAACTCCCGCTTCTATCATCTCTTTCAAATTGATGTTCCAATATCTTCTTGTCATTTTTTCCACACTTCCTTTTGATTTTTTCTTTTTTTCGTCTTACCATTACGGAATTAATTTCTTTTTGAAGATTAAGAAAGAGCCGAAATAGCTTGAAATAAATAATAATTGTTCCAATGGAACCTTCTACTCAGAATTGACCATTGATACACGGTATAAACATAGCCTTAATGAATTAACTGACTTCTTTTACTTATTAATTAAAATTTAATTAAAATACAAAATCGAAAATCAGACCTGTTAGCATTCTAAGGTCAAAAGTATAGTTTAAATTAAAGTAAAAAAAAGCTTTATGTATACTTAACTCATATAAATAGGGGTAAACAGGGCTTCTGATGTTTCATAGAAATTGTTTGTTACGTCAGAATCAGAAGAAACTAATTCTGTATGCAGAAACAAAATATCTCTCATTTCCGACGCGAATATATTTTTTTTTTGAATTTCGAAATAAACGTTCTTGTCTTGTGGGGAACGATGCACAAATTTTTGGAATCCGGTACCAACAGGTATAATCCCCCCCAGAACTACGTTTTCTTTTAGGCCTTTCAACCAATCAATACGACCTCGTAGGGCAGCTTTTGCTAAAACTCGAGCAGTTTCTTGAAAACTTGCTTCAGATATGAAACTTTGGGTATTCAGGGAAGCCCTTGTTATTCCCAATAAGATTGCCCGATAATAGATCGATTCATCTAAAGCCCGCCCTGCTCGTTCCGCTCGCAATAGTCCTATTAATTCCCCAGGTAAAAAAACATTAGACATTCCATCTTCGGAAACCCTTACTTTTGATGTTACTTGGCGTATAATAATCTCTATATGTCTATTATGGATTTGTACCCCTTGGGATCGATAAACCTTTTGTATCTTATTAACCAAAGAGATACGACTTTGGGCTATGGTTAGCTCAGCTCCAATCAAGAATCCCCAGGGAACCCCAAGAATTCTTGGTATACGTTCATTCCAATCCTCAATTCTCCTTTCGAGATTCGGCGATAGTGAATCAATTGAACGCGCTTCGAAGATTTGTTCTACTTTTGGAAGACCTTGCGTTATATCACTAGATCTCGATTTTTCATATATAAACGTAACTAACCTATCTCCTTTGTAAAGGATTTTTCCATAATGACCATGAACAGTTGCTCCTATAGTGGCCAAATAAGGCTTAGCTGCTCTTAGAACAAAGGAGTCCATATTAACAATGAAAATTTGACCTGATTTTTTTATGTGCGATTTAAATAGACATACATTTTCACAAATAAATTGTCCAAGGTGAATTATTGCCGATGTCTCTTCCCACGAGTCATGATGGAGAAAGTGCCAATTCAAATGGAATGGCTCCAACATGATGTTACTGTCGAAATTCAAAATCCTTTTTTTTTCGTCTATTAAAGAGTATTTAAGCACTTGAAGTACTTGGAAGGTTTGTTTCAAATTGTCAAGGAACAAGTATTTTTTTAACAAGATCTGATTATGTGTTAATAAATAGTAAGATGAAGAAAAATTCGATATACTAGGTACAATAGCGCCTAAGAGCCCAAAAATATCTCGAATAGGAATTCTAGGATTCGATTCTTTTACCGCATTGGGATATTTCGAATTCTTGAATAAACCAATTCGAGAACAGTTGGATGCCGACAAAATCATCAAAGAAGGATATTCTTTATTTCCATTCAACAAGGTGCCAATAGCTTCTTGATGTTGGCTAAGTGATTGAACCTTCGCCTTGGAATAAAAGGAATTGGTATTGTTGCGATCTAACCTATTATTGGGAATCAGTCCTACACTTGTCCTATCATACCTTCTTCGTGTATACGAAGTAGTAGACTTGCCTAATTCAATTCTTAGGAAATCGCGACTCAGATCATTTGTTCTTACCTCAACAAGAGAAGCACGAGCCCCCTCTTTTTCTTCTTGTTCCCAATTCACTACTAAGCAAGTTCGAACGAATTGACTATTCGTGTGATAAATTCTTTGAGTTAACTTGCTATTTTCATGAGAAATAAAATTGACAAGTCGAAGTTGGAGATTATCCTCTTCTTGCAGGAGATCCCGCGGGAAAAGTGTTGCTAAATTTTTCCCTTCGTCCATTTGATATGCGACTGCAGGTCGAACCGAAACAAAATACTTTTCCTTGCTTTTGAGAATTTTTTTCCGTTGAACATAAACCCAATTTTTCCTTTTTTTTGATTCCTTAGAATCTTTTTTTTCTCTTTCTGGTGGTATCAAACTGCCACCTAATATCTTATCTGCCTCTTCAGGAAAATGAATATCTCCGGAAAAGATTTTGAGTTCTGTATGGCTTTTTTTTCTCTTCACTCGGACCAATCCACCTAGTCTACTTCTTGTATTTTTTGTGAGTTGTGTATCGACTCCAATAATACTATTGTCAAGTACCTTTAGAGATGAGGATCTCGGCAAGATATGCAGTTCTTGAAGAATGAAAAAAAACCGATCTACTTCTTTTTGGTATTTTAGACTAAATTCTTTTGTTCCTCGATGCTCAATAAAACCCTCTTTTTTTAAGATGGAATCTTCCTCCGGGCTCCCATATTCGTCTTCTGAGTCTTCTTCTGAGTCTTCTTCTAAAGTCCCATATTCCTTCTCTGAGCCATCTTCAGAGCCCCCATAATCTTCTTCTGAGTCTTCCTCTAGAGTCCTATATTCGTCTTCTAGGATTTCATATTCGCCCTCTCCCTCTCGAGTCTTATATTCGTTCTCTGGGCTCCCGTATTCTTCCTCTGAGTCTTTCTCTAGAGTCTTATATTCGTCCTCTAGGATCCCATATTCACCTTCTAGGGTTTCATATTCGTCCTCTAGAGTCCTATATTCGTCTTCTAGGATTTCATATTCGCCCTCTCCTTCTCGGGTCCTATATTCGTTCTCTCGGCTCTCATATTCGTCCTCTGAGTCTTCCTCTCGAGTCCTATACTCTTCCTCTCGGGTTCGATATTCTTCCTTTCGAGTCCTATACTCTTCCTCTCGGGTTCGATATTCTTCCTTTAGGGTCCTATATCTAAATTTCACAATTCCTGAACTCCTTTTATCTTTTCTGTATCGTGGATCGTCAAAATAAGCAAAAATAGTATTTCTACGTAAAACACCCAAAAAGGGTATTTCAATTGAAATACCCAAACAGGATATTAGCTCTTTCTCTTGTTCTTGATGATATTGTAATGGAACGACAAACCTATTTCTTCGCTTTTTCGCCAACAAATCCGAATTATCTTGAAGAATAGAAGGATAGACAAAATTCCAATGACCGTTGGACACGATTCGATCTGGCGTTAAATAATCAAGAATTTCCTTATTTTTTTTACCAAAAGTATCCAAGAGTCTATGGCTTACTTGATCATTAGCCATTGATAGGTCAAAGATATATCTTCCATGAACAGAAAAAGAATAAGTATTCATTTGATCTTGATCCTTGTGGAGCGAAAAAGATGCTATACTGGATCTGCACATACTTACTGACAATATCCATAAATGGCTTGTTTTTGGTAATCGACGAAGATTACCATATTGATATTCGGGCGCATGGTAAACATCAGTACTCCAGTGCATTTCCCCGTCTGATTCGGCATAAATATGCTTTTGTATCTTTTCTTTAAAATGTAAAGTGGACGTTCCGGCACGAATCTCCGCAATTACTTGTTCGGATTCTACATATTGATCATTTTGCACTAGAATCAAGCTTTTTAACGGAATATTCACACTATGTAGAATATCCTGACTCTGAATAGTTACATGCAAGTCTATATAGCATAGAAAAGCAGGTTGCCCATGACGGGTACGTGTGGGGTGAACCAAATCCTCATTGAATTGGATTTTTCCATTCGAGGGGGATCGTACAAGGTCGGCAGTACCCCCTGTGAATACTCCACCAGTATGAAAAGTTCTTAATGTTAGTTGAGTCCCCGGCTCCCCAATTGATTGACCCGCAATAATACCTACAGCTTCCCCCAATTCGACCAGATCCCCATGAGTGGGACTCCGCCCATAACATAATTGACAGATCCAAGATGTGCTCCGGCAAGTAAAGGGGGTTCTAATATATATTGGTTTTGCTCGAAACGGTTGTGCTCGAAAGGCAGTTATGAATCGATTGACTAATCCAATTCCAATATCTTGATTTCGAGCAGCAATGCATCGTGAACCAATATATATATCGTCTGCTAATACACGACCAATTAGTGTTTGGACAAAAAGTTTTTCCGTCATCCCATTGTGAGGACTAACAGAAATACCTCGGATAGTACCACAATCTCTTCTACGGACAATAATATGTTGAACTACTTCAACAAGTCTACGTGTAAGATAGCCAGCATCCGCTGTTCGTACAGCAGTATCCACAACCCCTTTTCGGGCTCCGTAGCAGGAAATTATATATTCTGTCAAAGAAAGTCCCTCGCGTAAATTGCTTTGAATAGGTAAATCAATCATTTGTCCTTGAGGATCCGCCATTAACCCTCTCATACCTACTAATTGGTGTACCTGAGATGCATTTCCTCTGGCTCCTGAAAAAGACATTAGATAGACTGGATTAGAAGGATCCGTTATTCGAAAATTCGAATTCATTTCTTGTTTCAAATATTCACTTGTAGCATACCATATCTCAACAGATTGGCGTAATTTTTCTACCGCGTGTACAGCCCCATAATAATAGTGTTTCTCCAAAAGAAAACTCTGTTGTTCCGCGTCTTGAACTAACCATCCTTTAGAGGGTATTGTTAAAAGATCCTCAATTCCTAAAGAAATCGATGTAGTAGTGGCTTGATGGAAGCCCAGAGTCTTTATTTGATCCAGTATATGGGATGTATATCCCATTCCGAAATGATCTATTAATCTGCTAATAAGTCGTTTTATAGCAGTTCCGTCTATCTCTTTATTATGAAAGACCAAGTTGGCCCGTTCCGCCATACATAAGTACCCCCTTTTTTGGCTGAGTAGGATTCGACAATTGCTGAGTAGGATTCGACAATGGGCCTGAGTCAGTGATTCGAAAACGAAATTTACTCCCTTTCCTCAATCTCAATCTGGATTTGCGCGGCAAAAAAGATGGTACTAGCGAAATCGGAATGCCCCCCGAAAGGGGCATCGCCGAATCTAACTTCCTTGTTTAGATAGTGTATGAATAGGCCCGACTAAATCCTTGTATGGCTTCCTCTATTTCTCTATAAAAAGAAATATGACCAAGAGTGGTTCGAATGTATATAGAACGGATTTCTTTTTTTCTATTTCCCACTACTAGATAATGGGCATAAATCTCATGATAAGTCCCAAAAGATTCATATTGAACTTCAATCGGAACTTCTCTTGACCCAACGATGCGTTGATCTAGTTTCCATCGGAGCCACAAGGGACTGTTTAAACCGATCCGTTTCTGTCTATAAGCTCCCAGTGCATCATAGGAACTAGAAAAAAGGGGTTCTTTATCTTTCGTATACTTATAATAATTGTTATTATTGTAATTTACTTTTTTATTTGGAGAGTTTCCGCAACTATTATATCTATTTGCACAAATACCTCGACGGCTTCCAATTGTTAATACATAAAGTCCGATAAGCATGTCTTGAGTTGGCACGCAAATAGGATCTCCAATAGCGGGAGACAGGAGATTCATATGAGAAAACATAAGTAAACGGGCTTCCGCCTGAGCTTCCAAGGATAAAGGTAGATGAACAGCCATTTGATCCCCATCAAAGTCCGCATTGAAACCCTTACACACTAATGGATGTAAACAAATAGTACGCCCCTCTACTAAAGTGGGTTGGAAGGCCTGTATGCCTAATCTATGCAGGGTAGGTGCTCTGTTCAACAGTACAGGATGTCCCCGCATAACTTCTTGAAGTATTTCCCATACAATGGGTTCTTTTTCCCAAATTTTCCTTTTAGCAATCCTGACATTAGAAGTAGCACGTTTCGTGATTAAATCACGAATTACAAATAGCTGAAAAAGCTTTATTGCTATCTCTAGAGGTAATCCACATTGATGTAATGAAAGCGAAGGACCCACAACAATGACAGAACGCCCCGAGTAATCGACCCGTTTCCCAAGCAAAGTCTCGCGAAACCTCCCCTCTTTACCCTCAATTACATCTGAAAGTGATTTGTATACTTTATTGTGACCATCCCTTGTGGGTTGCCCGCGGGACCCACTATCAAGAAGTGTATCCACGGCTTCTTGTACTAATTTTTCCTGGCACATTACTAAATCCGCTGGTGCTAATTCACTTCTTTTTAATAGATAGGCAAGGTTGTTGTTCCGACGGATAACTCTCTTATAAAGTTCATTAATATCCGAAGTCACTACTTTATCCCCAGACCTATAAACAATGGGTCTCAATTCGGGAGGAAGAACCGGTAATAAGCACAAAACCATCCATTCTGGTTCTACATTTGTTTGAATAAAATGTTTCGCCAATTGCATGCGTCTAATCAAAAAAACTTTTCTTATTCGTCTTTTTCTATCTTCCCATTCATCTCCACTATACCCCTCGTCTTCTAATTCCTTCCATTCAACCAAGGAATTCTCTATAATAATTCGCAAATCCAAATCCGCTAATTGTTCTCTAATAGCACCTGCTCCTGTCGCAATTTCCCGATTTCGAAATGTTGCAAAGCCTGGGGTAGAAAAAAAGGGAGAAATACTGTGGTTACAGGATAAAATTTCATCTTCGAATAAACCCCGTAATCGTAAGAAAGTGGGTTTTTTAGCGCTGGGCCTAGCAAAAGAGAAATCGCCATATACTAGGCCCTCCAATTTCTTAAGGGGTTTATCTAAAAGATTCGCGATATAACTAGGAAGACCTTTCAAATACCACACATGAGTCACTGGACATGCGAGTTTTATGTAGCCCATTTGATATCTTCGTACCCGAGAATCAACAAATTCTACCCCGCATTTTTGGCAAAATCTTTCGTCTTCGTTTTCAGCTACGCTCGCTCGAGAATTTCCACAAGCACAAATTCCGCTTTTTATGGGTCCAAAGATTCTTTCGCAGAACAATCCATCTTTTTCTGGTTTATCGGTTTTATAATGAAAAGTGGAGGGCCTTGTGACTTCGCCAACGACTTCCCCATTAGGTAGGATTTTTTTAGCCCAAGCCTTTATTTGTTGAGGGGAAACGAGTCCAATTTGAAGTTGTTTATGTTTATATTGGTCAATCATAAAATAGAAATAAGAAAAGAATTTATATTGATTCCGATCAAACATCCTCCCTATTAACCTGGAAGTTCTTCTCAGATACAAGGAAATGGTTCAGTTCTAGAGCCAAAGATCGTAGTTCTCGAACGAGCACTCGAAAAGATTCTGGAGGATCCTCGTGATTAGGCACTCTTTTTCCCCAGATCGTAGCATTAAGTATTTCTTGGCGAGCTATAAGATGATCAGATTTATAAGTAAGTATCTCTTGTAAAATATGAGCAACACCAAATCCTTCTAAAGCCCAAACTTCCATTTCTCCTACTCGTTGTCCCCCTTGCTTGGCTCTTCCTCTAACGGGTTGTTGGGTAACAAGTGAGTAGGGCCCAGTAGAACGTCCATGAATTTTCTCATCAACTTGATGAATTAATTTTAAGATATAGGACTTCCCTATTAGAACAGGCTGTTCGAAGGGATCTCCTGTTCTTCCATCAAATATTCTGCTTTTTCCCGGGTACTCGGGTTCAAATACCCATGGATTTTTTGTTTGTTTACTGGCTTCATATAATTCCGAAAACACAAGTTTTCTTGAAGCCTCTTGCTCATATCTCTCATCAAAGGGTGCTATTCTATAATGTTTCTTTAGCAGATCCCCTGCTAATCCGAGCGAGCTTTCAAATATTTGTCCCACATTCATTCGTGAGGGTACTCCTAAGGGATTGAAGACCATATCAACAGGTGTTCCATCTTGCAAATAGGGCATATCTTGCCTAGGCAAAATTTTGGAAATGATCCCCTTATTCCCGTGTCTTCCGGCTACTTTATCCCCAACTTTGATTTCACGTTTCTGTAAAATATATACACGAACCATTATGTCAAGGGGGTCCCTCTGGATCCATTTCACATCGATAACGCGCCCTCTTCCACCTATAGGTAGTTTGAGAGAAGTTTCTTTTGAAGTGGATACCTCAAGACCAAAAATAGCCCGTAATAATCCAGCTTCCGCGATATACGACGATTCGCTCGCTATTTGAGGCGTTAATTTACCCACTAAAATATCGCCAGTTTCTACCCAGGATCCCAACTTCACAACTCCATTTCTGTCCAAATTGCGGAGTAAATGTTCTTCTAGATGTGGTATTTCTTTAGTGATTTTTTCAGCGGAGCCTTGGCTTGTTGTATCCGTCTGAATTTCATATTTTCGGATGTGAAAAGAAGTATAAATATCCTCATATACCAAACGTTCGCTAATTAGTACGGCGTCTTCAAAATTGTAACCCTCCCAGGGCATATAAGCTACTAAAATGTTTTTTCCTAAAGCAAGTTCCCCACCAACTGTAGCTGCTCCCTCCGCTAAAATTTGCCCTTTTTTAATGGATTTCCCCCGCGGAACCCGAGGTTTTTGGTGCATACAAGTATTTTTGTTAGAGCGCCGATGGGCAACTAAAGGAATACTTATAGTCTTCCCATTACTTGATAAAAGGATCTTATGACTATCACTAGAAATGATCTTTCCCTCGCGTTCGGCTATAACGGAAACCCTCGAATCTAGAGCTGTTTGGCGTTCCAATCCAGTTCCAACAATGCACTTCTCGGACCGAGAAAGTGGAACTGCTTGGCGCTGCATATTAGAACTCATTAAAGCCCGATTCGCATCATTATGCTCAATAAAAGGAATGAGAGAGCCTCCAATAGAAAAATATTGGAAAGGGAAAATACTTCTAACATGAATCTGTTCCCATGCAATAGTCAGGAATTCTTGACGGTATCTAGCTGGAACAACCTGTTCTTCCTGAATACCCTGATTCAAGGACAAAGAATTTCCTGCTGCTATCATATAATATTCATCTCTATTTGGTGATAAATAAACCACCTGTCTCTCTTTTTTTTCTTTTGCTTTCTCAGATATTTCATAAAAAGGACTCTCTATGGATCCCCACCAGTGATCAATTCTCGCATGAATAGCTAACGATCCAGTAAGTCCAACATTGATTCCTTCGGACGTGTCAATTGGACAAATACGCCCATAGTGACTCGGATGAATATCTCGGCTCCGAAAACTTGCAGTTCTCCCCGTCAATCCTCCAGGACCCAAACAACTCACTTTTCGCCCATGAACCGTTTGTGTCAATGGATTGGTTTGATCAAAAACTTGAGATAAGGGGTATGTGCCAAAAAAGGTCTCATAAGTAGTTATTAATAAAATCGAAGTTGAAGTTGGAGTTACCAAAGTTTGTGGAGTCGGTTTCGATTGACGTATGAATACTCTACGGATAGTTTTTTGAACCGCATGTTGTAAACGGCCAAGAGCCAGTCCGAATTGATCTTGTAACAGATCTGCAACCGAACGAATACGTTTATTTTTCAAGTGATTCATATCATCATCGTCAAGTATACCCGTTCCAAATTTCATTCCAATCAAATGATCCGTAGCGGCCAATATATCTCGTGGTAACAAGAATGTATTGTTCTGAGGGATATCAAGATTCAGTCTCCGATTCATATTTCGTCGACCAACTCTTCCTAATTCACATTTTTGTTGAAAAAATTTCTTTTGTAATTCCTCGCATAAGGACTCCGAAAATACTAGGTCCCCACCTACACAAGCAAATTGTTGATAAAACTCCAAAATAGCTTTTTCTTTTGACTCAATCCTCTTCTTCTCTTTAGCATTCGGGAAAGACAAGAAAATTTCGGGGTAGGAAACATTATCTAAAATTTCTCTTAGATTTGAACCCATAGCTGATGATAGAACTAAAATGGATATCTTTTGTTTTCTACTCACGCGAGCCCATATCCTTTCTTTTTTATCAATTGCTAATTCCGACCTTCCTCCCCAATCTGATATTATAGTCCCGGTGTATATAGAAATTCCCTTATGGTCTAATTCCGAGCGGTAGTAAATACCAGGACTTAGCAATATTTGATTGATCACAATTCGGTAAATTCCATTTATTATAAAGGTTCCTAAGGAATTCATTATAGGAATGTTTCCAATGGAAATGGTTTGCTTTTGCACATCGAAACCAAAAATTAATCTCGCAGATACATATAATTCGGAAGAATAGGTGAGTGATTCATACACAGCATCCCTTTCTTTTATCGAGGGTTCTAGCAATTGATATCCTTTCGCAAATAATTGAAATGCAATTTCGTGATCTGGATCTTTAATTGTTGCAAACTTCTCAAGTTCTTCTGCCAAGCCTTGATTAATGAATCTACAAAATCCCTCGAATTGGATCTGACTAAATCCGGGTATTGTGGACATTCCCTCATTTCCATTCCGGAGCATTTTAATCTTAAGTTTCTTATTTATCGAAGAAAAATTCCATTATCAGCTCACTCTTCATCAATCCCTACGGATCAATCTAGCAATCATGGAATCTATATTCTGTTTACTGAATCACATGAAATTCTAGGGAACTCCACATATGTATTTCATATATGTATTTCATACATATGAATAGAGACGATTTCGACGAAAATTCGAATTTACCAGGGGTAGAAATGCAATAAAAATGAATTGATAAAACAGTCCTAGAAAAAAATTCTGCCACTTAAACTTTATGATATTCTAAAAAGATTGGATAGCAAAGATTTCTCGTTTTATCTCCTTTCTATGAAAGGGATAAAGCCATAAGAATTTATAAGCACTAGAAAGTTTGACTTTAGTTCGATTTAGAATAGCACGCTTAGTTTTATTTTCAAAAAGAATTTGAAGTTTCTTTTTTGTTTCGTAGGTAGTAGAGAATTGCTGGAAAATAAAGGATTTCGTTGTAGAATCCTAAAATAAAGTATTTACTTTATTTTTTAAGTACTTGCCAATCTAGTTATCCACCTATCTACATATCCTTTCTTTTGCACTTAGGTGGGCCAAGAAGGCCAAGCCATAATCTATATCAGAGCCAATTCCCTCTTTTTTTTATTTAATGCAATGAAAAATGAAAGCACGATTCCCCATAGGGATATGTACATAAGGGGGATCCATAGATAATAATGCTGTTCGGACCTGGAGTTTCCCTATATACGGATTAGGGAAACATTTATTCTATTTTATTATGCCATTAAAAATAATGGGGGGGGGAGAATACCTATTTAAAAGTCGTTCACTACTGCAATTAAAAAAAAAAGAAAATTATAGTTAATGGTTCTAATTTTTTCTGAATTTTGCAGCCTGTGACTGGAAATCCACTTTTTCTCCTTTGTGATCTCAATAGAATAGAAAGAAAAGGGAAGTTTTCTAGTGTTAGCAATGTGTGTTTTAAAATGGAATCCATCGAGGAGAATAAGCGAAACAGGATCCAAAAAAGCAGAAATCTATTTTTTGAAAAAGATTAGAAAAAGTTAAGTAGAATTAGATTCAAGATAAAAGAAAAAAAGGGTTTTAGTAAAAAAGTGTAGATGAATACTTGGTCTTTTCTCGATTTTAGATCGGGTTTTTTGGCGGCATGGCCAAGTGGTAAGGCAGGGGACTGCAAATCCTTTACCCCCAGTTCAAATCTGGGTGCCGCCTGATCAATAAAATACTTAGGATTATAGTACTGATCAAACCCTACAAATTCCTACCTCTATAAGTTGGGGCACGAGAGTAACTAGGTTTGGCGAGACTGAATTTTGAGAATCCATACCATAGTTCTATCCTCAAACTAGGGTTTGTTTTGTCGGCAGTGGCCCATACCAATAGGGATGAGGTAGCGTTTCGTTATTCTTTTATTGATTTAAATTGATTCGATTCAGGAATTTAAAACTACGAGACTAAGATGTCAGAAATCTTCGTATCCAAAGGTTCCTAAGGAGCAGTCCTTTTTCAATCTAAGCTTTTTCAATCTAAGTATAGAAGAAGGGACTTCGCGAAGAAATATCAAGACTTCCTTTCCTAATTATCATACATTTTTTTTATGATACATCTTACTACATACACTTCGTACATCTTATGCTACCTACATACACTAAAGTAAAGGTTACTGATTCTGTCGAGAATTAGATTGAATAGGCTGATCATAAATAAATTTCTGGGTTGTGGATGGGGCCTCCTCACTCTTTCATAGAAAGATAGAAAGCGGGGCAGTAGGGTTTAGGTCAAAAATAAACAAGTGTAAGGTAGGTATTCAATAAATATTTATCTATCCTAATTTTAGGATATATTCTTATGCCCTTTGCTTATAAAAAAACAAACGGAAGAAAAAATCTCTCTATTCCCTTCTATTCAGGACATCCCCCTACTCTTTTTTAGGGAAAGGGCTATGTATCATATTTATACTTAATGCTCTCCAATTCTACTAGAAATCATATAAGAATTTGTTAGAAGTAAATTCCTTTAACGGATTCATCCATAGTCTTAGGGCAGAATGGCCTTTTGACTCTGTACCCTTGATTCCACTATGATTATTGATCAATAGTAGAAGAATTCCTTCATAAAAATAGGAGACATAATTTACATGGATATAGTAAGTCTCGCTTGGGCTGCTTTAATGGTAGTCTTTACATTTTCTCTTTCGCTAGTAGTATGGGGGAGGAGTGGACTCTAGGGATACTACCAATTGATTGAGTAGTCGAATTGTAGTATCAACTCTTTTCTTTAATTGATCGTTTTGCATTAATAAGTTTGGCAAACTTTATTTTTTCTCTCCTTCTTTAGTTTTGTTTCACTCTTGTAAAAAACTTTTTTAAGAAAGTAAGAAAGAGTCGTTCTATTCTACTATGTTCTATTCCAGTATAATAGAATAGAAAGGGCTATTATAGTAATTCAGAATTTCTATTCTACTAGAAGTGGCGAGTAAAAAGAAAGTTCTATACATAAGAAAATTAACCTTTTTTACACGAAGCTATTCACAACATATCGCACATTTTCCATTTATACTATTTTCTTATTCTTAGAAAATTTTTGATGTTCTTTTTTTTTTTTTTGAAGGATCTCGATTGAAGCATCTCGCGCTATTTTTAAGCATGAAAGATTCGTAGGTTTTTTCCTTTTACTTTTTTTCTTTTACTATAGTCTATTCTCGTATTATTTCCCCCCCCCCCTCTATGGATTCTTTCAATGAAGAATTGTCTTCGATTTTTTTGATTTTGACTTGATGGAAATTAAGTGGATGCAGTGAAAAAAGAAGTTGAATTAGACTACTATTTCAATCTACTAATCGATTCCATGTAGATTCAAGATAATATAATAGAAAGAATCTAAAGTGTGGTAGAAAGAACTACATATAGTTCTTTCTACCACACTTTATGATTCCAACCAGATCCTTTCATTTAAAACTTGGATTTGTATTTTCTTTAATCCCTTTTTCATTTTCATTTCTTCAATGATTAATTGGAATTCCAATTAATCATTTTGGCTGGCTGTTTTTACATAAATAATAAGTAAAAAGGCAGTAGGAACTAGAATGAACAATGCGGTAGCAATAAATGCGAGAATATTGACTTCCATAACCTCTTGATTTTTTTTTTTCACAATAACTCGGGATGTAATCCCATAGAGAGGAAAAAGGGGTATCCTGTAAATTTCAGGGGAGGACTTACATTCTGATAATACTGAATCAATCCAATATTATGAATATTGGATCTATCAAATCAATTCATGCTTGATAGTAGAATAATATAACATAGGAAGATCCTTTATCCATACTAAGACCAAAATAGGTTTTTTGATTGGATTCGAAACTCCCTCTATTCTATTTTTCATTCTTTTCCACTTTTGCTTTTATATATGTATAACCATGTATAACCCAAAATAAAATCTTTCTCATCTTATCCAATTTCCCTTCCTTTTTCTTTTATCCAATTTCCCTTCTATTTTCTTATAGTTATACATACAATTATGTATGTATGTATTATATGACCTACTTTCTATGGGTCACATAGACATCCAAATAAGCAGTAGAAGTAGAAATGAGATGGAGAAAAGAGGATCTTAAATAAAAAGGATCCAATATTTAAATCTGAAATCAAAATATTTTAATTTAGGAAAAAGAGCGTTTGCTTGGTTTTTATTTAATTAGGTTACTATCAATATCCGCTTTTTGGGATCTAAAGATGAGAGCGGATCCATAAAAAAAAGGAGTCGGCAAATGGAGTGAGGGGGATTCTTCCTAATTATTCATTGAACATACACAAACAACGTTAGAACTAGAAAATGGAAGGGGTGTGGTTTAACCCCCAAAAAGGAACTAATTAGATGAAATTTTTTCTCTAACAATAAAAGAATATGGTTTATGTATGGATTCCGGTAAAATACCGGTACTCTATTCCATAAGAGTCGAATAGGAAGTTAAGATGAGGATGGTATAATCATAAAAATAGAGTAATATCCTAAATTATACTAATCCACGTATGATATGTACGCCTTTCCTTATCAACCAGAAGTAGTGAAAAAAAATGCCTATACTGCTCTCTTTTTACTGAGAAATGCGAAATAAAAAAAGTGAACTAAGGGTACCCCATAGATATTTGATGTTGCCTCCGGCCCCCCCTTTTCATCAAAAATTTCCATGAAAGATGAATTTATCCATTCATGGAACCCTAGTTCGGGACTGACGGGGCTCGAACCCGCAGCTTCCGCCTTGACAGGGCGGTGCTCTGACCAATTGAACTACAATCCCTGCGGGGTGTATGGCATACCTATTCTTAAATAGAACCATAAGAAGATTCGATTCGTCTGTCGTGCTCTAAGAAATAGAGGAATAATATACTACATACCCACATAGGATATGTGGGTATAGTGATAGTGGCATAACTAGTATGTCGCGATTTTTTATCCCTAAAAATAAACGATAATCCGCCTTTCCATAAGAAAAACTCTTTTCTTTGTCTTTTCTTTGTAAGATAAAAAATCAGAGAGATATGGATTAGAAAAAATTTCCCCATTTCTCTTTATCCTTTAGTTCTATGGATCAGAACTTTTTTTTCTTTCATACAAAAAAATGGATTTAGTTTATATTCACGAAGCCCTAGATTTTTGGGCCGAGCTGGATTTGAACCAGCGTAGACATATCGTCAACGAATTTACAGTCCGTCCCCATTAACCGCTCGGGCATCGACCCAGGAAGAATTTTTTCTAGGCTTTTTGATAATCTATGATTAACCTCTTTTTATAATACTCCCTACCCCCAGGGGAAGTCGAATCCCCGCTGCCTCCTTGAAAGAGAGATGTCCTGAACCACTAGACGATAGGGGCATCACTAGACGATAGCGCCATATACAACCACTCGTCATTATACTATAATGATAGTATGAGCAGTTTTTTGGAATTGTCAATATACTCGAAGAGTATAACTAGATCATAAGGAAAGAGTCTTTACTACTTTTCCGTTATGTTTTCATAGGGTTTTTTTAGTTGAGGGTTAGGTTAATTCACAGATCATCCCCTACTTTTTAAGGAAATTCCTTTAAAGGGTATAGAATAAGAATAGATTAATAAAAAGGAGTCTAGATTAGTTCAGTACAGGTATTGATTTGATTGCTCTAACAGGAAGTCCTATTTCATTTCTTTTTTGCAATTTAAACTCTGCGCTTCCTTTAGTGTTCAGACCAAAAATGCCGGCATCTTGCACTAAACTAAGTCATAAAATTCAAGAAAAAATGGAGACATTTTCAAAAAAAAAATGAATTTAGTAGAAAAGTACTTTCTAGGATTCGAACCGATGACTTCCGTCTTACCAAAGCATTACTCTACCACTAAGTGTAAGTGAAAAGCCCTTTATCGGATTTGAACCGATGACTTATGCCTTACCATGGCATTACTCTACCACTGAGTTAAAAGGGCTTTTTATTCAATAATTAGCCACTTTCATTTTATTCAATAATTAGCCACTTTCATTTACTATATATGAGTCTACTGCATAATGTACATGTACATAATATATGTATATATTAATGTACATAATATATACATATATAGAGATATATGTAGAGATTTTCTTTTATATATATATCGAGATGTAGAAGTTTATTTATGGGGAGGTTCAAAATCTTGATAAAATCAAGAAAAATAAGAAAATATTTCATATTTTCTATTATCACTTGCACAAAGTAGAGGTATTTTATTATTATATAAATAAATACATATAACATATAATAAAATACTTGAACAGAGAGTTGACACATTCAAAAGTTATTATATATATCGGATACCGTGAAGAAGGTGGGTAAGTTCATAGGTATGTAAACACGATCTCGGACGACTCACCAAAGCCCGGAAGTTCCATTTTTTTTTTGTTTAAGGGGATTTATTTAAGGGGAGAACAAATATGTATCAATTGTTGAATCGGATACAACAATGGGCCAAAAATGCCCAAGGGGCCATAAGAACTGCTGTTAAAAAAATGAAAGACTTTGTTTTTTTTATCTTTAGGCTATTCACTTTTCATGTGCTCAGAATGTTCTGCAGAATTAGGGACTTTTTTCTTCTATTGGCCGATCTTATGATGAGAACTTTCTCAATTTATGTTTTATTTCCCCTAATTCTAATTGGGTGGGGTATAAAGGAATTTGCGCTCTTCATATACCCATATGGCTGGGTATTAATTTTCAGTGATATACTTCTTATCTGTTTTGGTGATAGATTGAAACAATTTTTAACAAGCATCTTTTGGAAAAAGTTTCGAGTTCAAAACTTTTTAATTTTTGTTAAAAAGTTTTGGACGGATTTGTTGAAACGATTTTCAACAGGTACCCCTTGGAAATGGGGTACTTGACTATTCCACAAGGATTCTAGTCGATTTGGAACAAACTATGTTGGAGTTAATTTTATTCTAAAAAGTTGTCAGTCGAATTTATACTGCAGAGTAGAAAAATTATACTACTGCTTGCCCAACAAAAAAGAAAAACCATATGCTATATGCATAACTCCTCCAGGTTAAGAGTTTTCTGTTTCCGAACACTAGAAAAAAAAAGAGGATTTTAGATTTCCGATCCTAGGATGAAAAGGAAGGGAACAGATACCCAATATGATTCTTAGGAGGAACGGTTGGTAATGATCTTGGTCCTCTATGCCCTTTTTTATGTTATGTGTTCTTAGTTCTATTCATCTTCTTTGATTCTTTTAAACAAGAATTTAATAAACTAGAATTGAGTGGAAAAGAAGAGAGGAAATTAGTAAATGGAGAGGATCCACTAACCAGAGACTTTCCGGATCCTCTTTATGAAGAGTTTTGGGAGTCCTCATCAGAGTCCTCTGATGTAAATTTTCATTAGGTAAATCTGTCGACTCCTATCCGCTTTTCTTTTTAAGTTATTACTCTTTGTTTGTTGCTTCTCTCAAGTGATAGAGGAAGTCTATGATGAATTTTTTAAAGTCATCTCACTCCTTCCCTATGGCTTGGATTTCATGATAAGTGGAGGAAGAAAAAATCTTTCCCGATTTATTTGTTCAATTCTGAACAAAAAAGAAAAGGAAGAAAGGGATTTATGGGGACTGTACTGCCCCCTATATCTCTTAGAGTATATTGTAGGAATTAGTTTATATTGTAGGAATAATAAAACTAGACAAGAGTCTGGCACATTTACGTCCTCACAAATAATGATCCTTGTAGTCATAACCGTAGAATAGATCCTAATCGAAATGCATACATTTGGTTCATACACTATTGGCATGGTAAGAAGAGATGTATTTTACAGACTAGAGAGGGGCTATCTAAATCCTAAAGTAAAGGTTCGCGATTGAAGTACCAATCGCCCACCCCCATGAATTTTCTCCGTTTGATTCGATAAGGTTGAATTAGCCCCCTTCTCGAATGGCTACCCTTGACAAAGGGTAGCGTTGGTATCATAATCTACATGTAGCGGGTATAGTTTAGTGGTAAAAGTGTGATTCGTTCTATTAATAACTGAATTTGAAATGATATACTTAAGGCATCCTTAAGTTTTTTTATATTCATATTCCGATGAAAACTTTAGTTCTTATAAAGGGTTTAATCCTTTTTCTCTCAATAGCATATTGAGGAAGAATATACATTCTCGCGATTAGTATCCAAAGACTATTTGAATTTGCATCCAAAATACAAATTCGATTATGAGTACAGAGTCGCGAAGCATAATTTTGCATTTAAGTATTCCGATTGAATAAATATGAGTAAAGGATCTATGGATGAAGATACAAAAAAGTTTATTTCCAATCGTAACTAAATCTTCTTTTGTTTTGTTTAAAAAGGAAATGGAAGCCCAATAGCTAAAAAACGATGGTTTTGGTTTACTAGAACCATCAGTATATTGTTTCAGCTCGGTGGAAACCCAACTCTTTTCCTCAGGATCTCTTGAATGAAATTAAGGAACGAAGTAAGTAGATTAGATAGATATTTAGGAGAATTTCTATTTCCTACTCTATAGGGATCATCTAGAAAGCGGAGAGCTTTGGTTCCATTCAGACAGAAAAGCTGACTTAGATGTTAAGTGGTGAGAATATCCATAAAGGAGCCGAATGAACTCAAAATTTCATGTTCGGTTTTGAATTAGAGACGTTAAAAATAATCAACCAACGTCGACTATAACCCCTAGCCTTCCAAGCTAACGATGCGGGTTCGATTCCCGCTACCCGCTCCATTTTGT